ACTTCGTTTTCGTCTTTTTTTTTCTTTTCTATTTCTAAAGTTTTTCTACAAAAAAAATCCAATGGATTTAAAATTTATGCAAAATTCTTTTCCATTTCGAGAATGTCTAATATATGTTTTACGTCTTCTATGCGAAAATATTTCATTTTCATAAGTTCGTCTGGACTATTATTCAAAAGGTCAAATAATGTATGTATATTGGACCTTTTGAGGCAATTATAGATCCTAGGAGGCAATTCTAATTGGTCAATAAAAATATATTTTAATGCTATTTCTTTTTTCTTTTTCCTTAGTTTAGCCAATTTCTCATGAAAAGTAAAAAGGGGTAAAGTAACTTTCTGTTTATTGTTTTTTAAATGGAAGTTTTCTTCTTCCGCATGTAAAAAAGGAATAAATAAATCAATCAAATTCCGAGAGGCTTCATGAAGTGCTTCTTTAGGAGTTAAACTTCCATTGGTCCATATTTCGAGAAAAAGTATCTCTTGTTTTTCATTCCCATTTACATAAGAATGAATACTATGATTCGCATTTCGAACAGGCATGAATATAGCATCTATAGGATAACTTGCGTCTTGAAAATTATTTGGCATTTGTATACGATATCCGCGATTCCTCTCGATCTTTAATTCAATACACAAATTAATTGCCTCCGTTAGGTTAGCTATATGCTGTGTATTATCAACGATTTCCACAGAAGGTGGTAAGATGATGTCTTGAGCAGTTACGCATCCAGGACCCTTGACACAAATAGACGCATCACGAGTTCCATACAGATTACTTCTCAATACAATTTCTTTCAAATTCATTAAAATTTCATGTACTGATTCTTGAATACCGACTATGGTAGAGTATTCATGTGGTATTTTTTCAGATTTTGCACGTGTGATACATGTTCCCTCTATTTCTCCAAGCAAAGCTTTTCGCATCGCAATGCCTATAGTATCGGCTTGACCCTTCATAAGTGGAGACAGAATAAAGCGGCCATAATAAAGACGCTTACTGTCTGCTCTTGATTCAACACACTTCCACTTTAGTGTCCGAGTCGATACTCTTATTTTCTCTCGAACCATAGTAATATTTTTTGATCAAATCATTGAATTATTTATTTCTCTTGAAATTTCTCTTCAATGGTTATTTTTACACACGTCGTTTTTTAGGGGGCCTACAGCCATTATGTGGCATAGGGGTTACATCCCGTATGAAACTTAAGAGTATACCGCTTCTACGAATAGCTCTTAATGCTGCATCTCTTCCGAGACCAGGGCCCTTTATCATGACTTCTGCTCGTTGCATACCCTGATCCACTACTGCCCGAATAGCATTTCCAGCTGCGGTTTGAGCGGCAAATGGTGTCCCTCTTCTTGTACCTTTGAATCCACAAGTACCGGCGGAGGACCAAGAAATTACCCGACCCCGTACATCTGTAACAGTCACAATTGTATTGTTGAAACTTGCTTGAACATGAATAACGCCCTTTGGTATTCTACGCGTACTTTTACGTGAGCTAATACGTCCATTTCTACGTGAACCGATTCTTGGTATGGGTTTTGCCATATTTTATCATCTCATAAATCTAAGTCAGAGATATATGGATATATCCATTTCATGTCAAAACGGATCCTTTATTTATTTTGATGTGTATATCGTGGGTGGCCTTTAGGGGTCCTTTTTTTATAAAGATTATCCTTGTCTTTGTTTATGTCTCGGATTGGAACAAATTACCATAATTCGTCTCCGCCTACGGATTAGTCGACATTTTTCACAAATTTTCCGAATGGAGGCCCTTATTTTCATATTTGTCATTCCTTACCTTAATTCCGAATCTACTTATTGGAAGAAAATAAGTTTCTTGAAATTTTCTATTTCGAATTGTATCCCTACAAAAAAAGAATATTGCAAGTGAAAAGACTACTTCACCTAATAATTCGAATCTTTGTTTCGTAGTCTCTAAATTATACGCCCTCTGGTTCTGGTTGAATCGTAACAACTTACTGCAATTTTGACTCTATATGACCTAGTAGATGTATAAAACTATGTCGAATCCTTTCTGAAACGTAACCTAGAATTGGATCCTCATTATCTAAACAAACCCCAAACATACCATTGGGAAGTGATTCAGTAATTAAACCTTCATAAATCCTTTTTTGTTCTTTCATTCCAGATGAAACCCCTTTCAAAGTATCAATTAATGAAGGAGGAGTGGTATTAGAAACCCACCTCTTCTCTCTCTTTTTTTTTTACAAATAGGGAAGTTCTGTGTATAATTCGAATATCATAAAGATTACCATATATAACACAAAATTTCTCCGCCGATTCCCTGTAGTCGAGCTTCTCGGTCTGTCATTATACCCCGAGAAGTAGAAAGAATTACAATGCCCATTCCGCCTAAAATTCTAGGAATTCGTTGATAGTTAGAATAGATTCGGAGACCAGGTCGACTGATCCGTTTTAAATTTAAAATCGTTTTATATGGTCCTTTCCTATTTCTTCTATGTCGTAGGGTTAAAACCCAAAAATCCTTGTTGCTTTCCCGATGTTTCCTTACGTTTTCAATAAAACCTTCTCGTAAAAGTATTTTAACAATGTTTTCGGTGATGTTAGTAGATGGTATTCGAACCATTCCTTTTCTATTCATGTCAGCATTGCGAATGGAGGTTATTATGTTAGCAATAGTGTCCTTACCCATGATAAACAAAATTATTGGTTACTTTTCATTTTGATCTAATCAACATGCTTTTTTTATTAAATAGTTATTAATTTAAAAAGGTATATACGTGATACACAATCTACTAATTAATTTCATTGAAATACTATAACTATCCCACGGTCCCATCTTATAATACTTCAGGTGCTAATGAAATTATTTTAGTGAAATTTAACTGTCTCAATTCTCGGGCAATCGCACCAAAAATTCGAGTTCCTTTTGGATTTCCTTCTTGATCAATAACAACCGCAGCATTGTCATCATATCGTATTATCATACCGTTTTCTCGTTTGAGTTCTTTACAAGTACGTACAATTACAGCTCTGATCACTTCTGATCTTTCTAGAGGTGTATTTGGGACGGCTTTCTTGATTACAGCAACAATAACGTCACCAATATGAGCATATCGTCGATTACTAGCCCCTATGATTCGAATACACATCAATTCTCGGGCTCCGCTGTTATCTGCTACATTCAAAAGGGTTTGAGGTTGAATCATATTATTTTGGAATCTTTTCTTTCAATGCAAAGGGCGAAGTAAAAAAAAAAAGAAATATTGTTTGTCCAAAAAAAAAGAAATCTGCAATTGCAATTGTTTTTTTTTCATCTCAAACAAAGACCGCTTTCCTTTGATTCTACATTTTTATCCCGAAGTAATGAATTGGGTTCGTATAGGCATTTTGGACGCCGCTATTGAAATAGCTTTTCTGGCTATATTTTCTGCTACTCCACCCATTTCATAAAGTATTCTACCTGGTTTAACAACAGCTACCCAATATTCGGGGGATCCTTTCCCTGAACCCATACGTGTTTCTGTGGGTCTTAGTGTAACGGGTTTGTCTGGAAATATACGTACCCATATTTTTCCGCCGCGTCGTGCATTTCGTGTCATTGCCCTTCGTCCCGCTTCGATTTGTCTAGATGTGATCCAAGCGGGTTCAAGTGCCTGAATAGCGTATCTACCGAAGCAAATACGATTGCCTCGATAAGACATTCCTTTCATTCTTCCTCTATGGTGTTTACGAAATCTGGTTCTTTTGGGGTTATAGTTGATGGTTATTTCTCAATTCCATCTCTACTACAGAACCGGACATGAGAGTTTCTTCTCATCCAGCTCCTCGCGAATGAAACGATTCAAAAAAATATACATGTATTTACTGAATAATAGATTGAATCGGGGGATTCTTTGAGATTTCATTTAATCAATTTATTAGAAATTTGTATATCTTCTTTTGATAGAAAACTAAACTCTTTATAGATTCTAGAATAATAGAATAATAGAATAATTTTTTCTTTTATTATAAGGTTATAACAAATCTTTATTTTGTTTTGCCTTTTCTTTTTTTATCTATTATTATACGACCCAAATTTAGAAATCTAATAAAATGGAAACGTTCGCGGGCGAATATTTACTCTTTTTATATGTGTTTCGGTTCTCGGGTTAATTAGCCCATGAACCGACCTCTCATAATAAATGGATTGGTCTTGGGTTCCTTACGCCATCCTACCCAATGAATTATTAGGATTCATTTTCAATAGAATATTATGTATTCACGGGTTCCCTCGTTCCCATCGCCTCTCGATTAATGGTTAGGTCTTAATTATACAATGGAGCCCTTAATAAAATTTGTTCTTGAGTCAATCTTCTCAGTCTTTATTGTCTCGGGGCTCTTGGCTTTTTTGTTCTATGAACAGATTCATCTAATTATGAATCCATCAGTCTTAATGCTTTATTACACTACCTTTTATGAGATGACCCATAGACCTTACATATTACATATTGGAATCATATATCATTCATATTCTTTTTCTCTCTTTCTTTCACCCTTCCATTTATCCGCATACTTTTATTGCTTCACAACTCATAATCGGATTTTTTTTTTATGCAAAAAAAATTGCAGTTGCTACAATGATATGACCAATATAACATATCTTGCCTGGTTGGTTTTTTAGATCCAGATAATGCGAAGCGATGAGTTGGTTATTAGTTTTATAATTATTAGTTCAGATTATGTATGGGCTGATCCTTCTTTTTTATTTTAATCCTAACCTTAAAAAAACCGACGAGTCGCACACTAAGCATAGCAATTATCTCAAATGATTAATTTAATTTTTATTTAACCTTATAGAATTGCTCATTTTTTATTTAAACGAAAAAGACTGATTTTTCATTTCTTGGTCTATCATTGAATAAAACGTAAACACAAGTTGAGTAAGGGCTTATTATTGCTCGTCTACAAATATCCAAATTTTTATGCCTAATACCCCATAGATAGTTCGAACTGGATAGCAACAA